AATTTAAAAAAGTGTTAGGCGGGGCCCAACAAAGTCCCGCCTGCATAAGAGGTTAGTCCTAGCTTAACTATCAATTTACCCATAAAAACATAAGATATTCACCCATCAGCCCCCGGGCCGCAAGTAGAATATTAAACCCCAAGGACATTAAAACCCCTGAGATGACTAACATTTATATACGCAACTTCAAAAAACGGGAAAGTCCCGAGCCATTTTTTTTATGGTGTCAAAATGTTTTTATTTACATTATTATAAGTTTTA